GGAATAAATCACGAAATTCAAAACTCCCCGTTACCCAATAAAACCCTAAAATGCCTAATAATAAACCAAAATCGCCAACACGATTAGTTACAAAGGCTTTTTGACAAGCCTTTGCTGCAACAGGTCGTGTGAACCAAAATCCTATTAATAGATACGAACACATTCCAACTAATTCCCAAAAAATATAAATTTGTATCAAATTTGAACTAGTAACTAATCCCAACATAGAAGTACTGAAAAAACTCATATAAGCAAAAAATCTCAAATACCCGTGATCATGAGACATATAATTATCACTATAAATAAGAACCAAAATTGCAACAGTAGTGATTAGTATTGACATAATAGAAGTAAGTGGATCGATCAAGTATCCAAATTCTAACGAAAAATCATTATTAATAATCCAAGACCATACATATTGATAGACAGAACTACTATTTATTTGCTGAATAGAAAGATTCATGGAAAAAATCATGACTATACTTAACAACAAAACGCTCTGAAAAGCCCACATACGGCGAAGACTTTTAGTTGCCGTCGGAAAAAGAAGAAGTCCCAACCCTATTAACATAGGAACTGGAAGTGGAAGAAAAGGTATTATCCACGCATATTGATATGTCTGTTCCATAAAAAAAGTTTTTTATTCTTAATTAATTGTTTCCGATTCACCGGATCTTACCTTTCGAAAAAGTCAATAAAAAATCAAGATATGCACTAACTGATTTAAGAAGTTTATATTAGTATTTATTAATATTAATTATTCTGAGTCTTTTCAAAACCGTTCAAATATTCAAAAAAGAAGTTACAATTGGTCAAATGATATGACCAAGTGACATATAAAAAAATGAACACTTATAATAGGAAAATAAAAATAGAATAATTTATCGTAATCGTAATCAAAATTTATATTCATAGAGCAAGGATAAAAATTGAGCCTAAAAAGAGTACTTGATGCTGATACGAATTATAAGATTAACTAAGGTCATCGGTCTAATGAAAAAACTCTTGATTTTAGTTAGTTTATTTCAATTCATTAACTAATTTTCAATTCATTAACTAATTCATTATGGGATTGATTGTTTTCCATTTCAATCAAAACAATTTATTAGTAAAGTTTAGAGAAATATGGAACTAAAATGAACTTTTTAGCGAGAAAGGATCAAAAATGACTGAGATCCTTTTTTATCAAACCACGTATCTTTTAACAGATTTATTACTAGTCTCATTCGAATTTTAAAATGGAATTTAGTTGTATTTTTTTCTAGTTTGACTATCTATTTATTAGTCAAAAGTACAATCCTGGTATTTTATTAGATGTAAATCAAGTATAGAATGCCGAAAATAAAGGTCTTTTAGATTCTTTTTTTATTTTATTAAGTTTGATTTGATTTCTATGACATGCAGATTCTAAAGATATAACTTTGAGAGATAAACAACGCGAACTAATAGTTCCAAACCAAAAATTTTTGGTTTTACGGAATATTTTGTTATTTCGAGTCATTTTTGATCCAGTTTTCATGGATCTTTGACATATCTATATTTCTTTTTTATGAAGAGAATATTATATTATTTAGAGAAAAAATAGATAATGAATAAGAATAATAATAGAACAATAGATGTCTTTCACATCCAACTATAACAATGAGTAACTTCTTCATTTTTAAATGGCAGTTCCAAAAAAACGTACTTCGATATCAAAAAAGCGTATTCGTAAAAATATTTGGAAACTGAAAGGATATTGGGCGTCGTTAAAAGCTTTGTCATTAGGGAAATCTCTTTCTACCGGGAATTCAAAAAGTTTTTTTGTACGACAAACAAATAAGTCCTAAAATATTGGAATAATCGAAATGCATTTGATTCAAAAAATTGGATCAGTAATTTGTTAATATAAAATCTTTGTATGTTTTCACTCATATTTTGGTGGTGGGGAGTCTTTTTTTCCCCATCGACCTTTACAATTCCAATAAATAAAATTTTTTATCTTTTTCGGGAAGGGCAGATTGTTTAAACTAATGGATTCCATGTTAAAAACTAACTTCTTAATTTATTGCATTTACCATATGTAATGGATTTACCATATATCTCCAATTTTCGGATCATCAATAAAAGAATCAATAAAAGAACTTGATTGTTGAGATATTATTATATTATGTACAAGTGTCAATTTGCAGTACTCCAAATACAAAATAGTTTTAGATTCATTGAGAAAATTGCTTTTTTGTTTCAAATTTATGATTATGAAATCAGATAAACCAGAAATAATGACATGACAATAAGCGTAAAAAATGAAAAAAGTTTTTTTATTCTAGCGAGAGATTTCTATAGCTGCAAGAGTTCGATTTTAGAATCGCATAAACTACGTAAAAAGCCCTAAGATAAATGGACACTTAAAGGAAAATAAATGAAACTAATGAATCTTCAAATTGACTTTTGAACTCATTTTTTTTATCAATTCAATTTTTACTAAAAAAACATATTTGATTGAATTGACTTGTTCAATCTCGACTATTGAATATAAATAGGCTATTATGAATTCGAGCAAGCCGCTATGGTGAAATCGGTAGACACGCTGCTCTTAGGAAGCAGTGCTAGAGCATCTCGGTTCGAGTCCGAGTGGCGGCATGCCATCTTCTAAACGAGATCCAATAGATCCTATAATAAAAATAAATTAAATTCCCAATAATTAATATTAATATGGGGGATCCCCACCTTTTTTCTTTTTTATGATATTTTCAACTTTAGAGCATATATTAAATCATATTTCCTTTTCTATTGTTTCAATTGTGATTACAATTCATTTGATAACCTTATTGGGCAATGAAATCATAAAACCATATGATTCGTCAGAAAAGGGGATGCTAGCTACTTTTTTATGTCTAACAGGATTATTAATCACTCGTTGGGTTTATTCGGGCCATTTCCCACTAAGTGATTTATATGAATCATTCATTTTTCTTTCATGGAGTTTCTCCCTTATTCATATAGTGCCCTATTTTAAAAAACAAAAAAATTATTTAACCACAATAACTGCCTCAAGTACTATTTTTACCCAAGGCTTTGCTACGTCGGGTCTTTTAAATGAAATACATAAACCCACAATATTAATACCCGCTCTACAATCGGAGTGGTTAATAATGCACGTAAGTATGATGATATTGAGCTATGCGGCTCTTCTTTGTGGATCATTATTATCAGTAGCACTTCTAGTCATTACATTTAGAAAGATTTTTTATAGTTCTAAAAGTAATAATTTATTAAAATTAAATGAATCTTTTTCATTTGGTGAAATCCAATACAATAATGAAAGAAACAATATTTTGAAAAAGACTTCTTTTTTTTATGCTAAGAATTATTACAAGGCCCAATTGATTCAACAATTAGATTATTGGAGTTATCGTGTGATTAGCCTAGGATTTATCTTTTTAACCATAGGGATTCTTTCAGGAGCAGTATGGGCTAATGAAGCATGGGGATCATATTGGAGTTGGGATCCAAAGGAAACTTGGGCTTTTATTACTTGGATCGTATTCGCAATTTATTTGCATACTCGAACAAATAAAAATTTGCAGGGGACAAATTCCGCAATTGTGGCGACTCTAGGCTTTCTTATAATTTGGATATGCTATTTTGGGGTCAATCTATTAGGAATTGGGCTACATAGTTATGGTTCATTTACGTTAACCTCTAGTTAAATAAAAGAAAAGTTATTACGAATACAAACAGAGTGCAATACAGTGTATATAAAACACATTGTGTCAACCGGCGAGAACCGCGTGAATCAAGTAGTGTAGTGATTCACGCGGTTCTCGCAAAGACCAAGTATGTTGGGTGAAAATTTAAATTCATATTTTGTTTTTACTTTATTTAAAATTTAAGAGAATAAAAATCCTTCTTTTTTTTCATTATCCAACCGACTCTTAAAAATAATAGGAGTTTTTTCTTTAAGAAACTTTAAGAAAACTATCTATAAAAATAATTAGATAGAATACCTTCAACCTTGTCAACTGATAGCGAAAGAACAAAATCGGGATACATACCAATACCTATTACAGGTAGAAAAATGGAGATGGAAACAAATAACTCGCGCGGTCCAGAATCAAAAACATAAGAGTTTGGAGTATTAAAGAATTTGTATCCATAGAACATCTGCCGTGACATAGATAATAAATAAATAGGAGTTAATATTATTCCAATTGCCATTACAAAAGTGATAGCTATTTTGGGCAGTAAAAGATATTTTTGGCTGGTAATTAGTCCTAAAAAGACTATAACTTCTGCAACAAAACCACTCATACCCGGTAATGCAAGGGAAGCCATGGAAAAGCTACTGAACATCGTAAATATTTTTGGCATGGGGATAGCTACTCCGCCCATTTCGTCGAGATAAACAAGGCGTATTCTATCATAACTCGTTCCTGCCAAGAAAAAAAGTGCAGCACCAATAAAGCCATGAGATATTATTTGTAATATAGCTCCATTGAGTCCCGTATCGGTTATAGAAGCAATTCCTATAAGTATGAAACCCATATGAGATACGGAGGAATAGGCTATTCTTTTTTTTAAATTACGTTGGCCGGGAGATGTTGAAGCTGCATAGATTATTTGTATTGTGCCTACTATCATCAACCAAGGAGAAAATATAGAATGAGCGTGTGGTAATAATTCCATATTAATCCGAATCAATCCATACGCTCCCATTTTTAATAAAATTCCGGCTAGAAGCATACAAGTACTGTAATGCGCCTCTCCGTGGGTATCTGGTAACCATGTATGTAGCGGTAGAATCGGTGATTTGACAGCAAAAGCAATAAAAAATCCAATATAGAATATTATTTCCAAAGCCACAGGATACGACTGATTAACTGATGTTTCAAAATTTAATGTTGGCTCATTAGAACCATATAAACCGATACCCAGAACTCCCATTAAGAGAAAAATGGAGCCCCCCGCCGTGTACAAAATAAATTTTGTGGCTGAGTAGAGACGTTTCTTTCCTCCCCACATGGCTAAAAGTAGATAGACCGGAATTAATTCTAATTCCCACATGATGAAAAAAAGTAAAAGGTCCCGAGAAGAAAATGATCCTATTTGACCACTGTACATTGCTAACATCAAGAAATGGAATAATCGAGAATCCCGAGTAATAGGCCAGGCCGCTAAGGTAGCTAAAGTAGTGATAAATCCTGTTAATAAAACGGGGCCTATGGACAGTCCATCTATTCCTAATTTCCAACGAAAATCAAAAAAACTGATCCATTTATAGTCGTCTACTAGTTGGATTAATGGATCGTCCAATTGGAAATGATAACAGAATGCATAGGTTGTTAGAAGAAGTTCTAGCATGCATATACATATAGTATACCACCTAATTACCCTATTTCCTTTATGGGGAAGAAAGAAAATTAAGGAACCCGCAAATATTGGTAAGACTACAATTATTGTTAACCAAGGAAATTTGTTCGTGGTAAAGACAAGATACGCTTGGACCAAAAAAACCAGTGCCAAAAATCAAATATTTTTTGGCACTGGTTTTGGCGATAAAAAAAAAATGGACTCGGGTTTCTGTAACGTATTAATAAGCTATACCCATGCTGCGGGTTGTTTCATGCCATAAATAAACTCGAACACTCAAGAAATCTGTTGGGCAGGCGGATTCACATCTCTTACAACCGACACAATCCTCCGTTCTTGGAGCAGATGCTATTTGTTTGGCTTTACATCCATCCCAGGGTATCATTTCTAATACATCCGTGGGACAGGCTCGGACACATTGAGTACACCCGATACATGTATCATAAATCTTTACTGAATGCGACATTGGATCTATCCATTTTTGAACGTGATAAAGTTTCAATCTAGTAAATTGATAAATGAATTATATATTTAAATACTAGTACTAGATGAATCGATGAGTTCCTCGAGTTTTTTTATTAATCTACTTCTGGATTGACAGTGCCAAACTACTTTGATTTATTATCTTTACTTTATTTTGTGATAACACGATCATACCTTACGTGGCAGACATGCTAATTTGAATTAATTTTGGAAATTTTAATTGATGAAAATTCTAATTTATTTTATATTATAAAAAAGTATTACTTATTCAACAAATTAGATTGATTTATACGAGTTGATTTTCTGTTACGATAAATTGATGAAACAATAGCGAGTCCAATAGCAGCTTCAGCAGCTGCAATAGCTATAACAAAAATGGAGAAAATGGCTCCTTTTAATTGACGACTATCAAAAAAATCAGAAAATGTTACAAAATTGAGATTAACGGCATTTAATATAAGCTCAAGACACATAAGCGCCCTAACCATATTTCGACTTGTAATCAATCCATATAGACCGACAGAAAATAAATAGGCACTCAAAACAAGTACATGTTCGAGCATCATCAACCAACTCCTTATCAATCGCGATTCATTTCAATATGAACAACATTTTAACCGATTGGATTGACTAGTAACGATAACGAGTAATAGAATAGAATCTAGAATAAAGGAATATAATGGGAATAGATCGAACTAATAAAGAATTTCTATTTTATATACAACGTCAAATAGAAAAAGAAAATGTCAAATAGAAAAAGAAAATGCATGTGATAGCTCATAAAAAGGTTTTTCCATTTCGTTTGGAAAGAGTATTATTGACGAGCTACAGCAATTGCGCCGATTAACGCAACTAAAAGAATTATTGAAATAAATTCAAACGGAAGAAAAAAATCTGTTGATAAATGAATCCCAATTTGTTGACTATTACTTATCAGATCTTGCTCGATAATCTGGTTTGCTTTTGCAGTCCAAATAATCCCGTACCATGACGTATCTGAAATAGTAGTAATTAGTGAAACAAAAATACTTGTACAGACCACAGAAGTTACTCCATCTCCCACGGTCCAAAGATGGAAATCTTTGGAATATTCTGAACCATTTATGAACATCACAGCAAAAATTATTAAAACATTTATGGCTCCTACGTAAATAAGGAGCTGCGCAGCGGCTACAAAATGTGAGTTCGATAGAATATAGAATAAAGATATACAAACAAAAACCAATCCCAACGAAAAGGCAGAATAAATGGGATTGGGAAGTAATACTACTCCTAGACCCCCTAATATAAGAGCCAATCCCAGAAAGACTAAAAGAAAATCATGTATTAGTCCAGGTAAATCCATTATATATAAAATAAGAGATAAATAAATCAAAATCTTTCATAACTTTATTGACCCGGTCAGGAAAAAGAGGTAACTCTACTTTTTTAGACTAGTTCTTAATTAATTCTTAATTAATTATTATTAAACTAGATCAAAACGAGTTCTTAAGTTTTTATTTCAGGCAAATTTAAAATTGTTCGAATTGTGTAATCGTCAATTACTGACATTGGTAACCGACCCAAAGCAATTTGATTATAATTCAATTCGTGACGATCATAAGTAGAAAGTTCATATTCTTCAGTCATTGATAAACAATTTGTTGGACAATACTCAACGCAATT